ATAAAGTAAATAATACCAATACAAGAAGTGGCAATAGCATAGTATTATCTGATTCATGGGGGTACTGGGAAAGCTTTTTATTGGAAAAATGAGTAATAGTAATAAGGGATCGCATTTTATTTCTTACATTACCATCAATTGCATACGTTTTTTTTGAAAAAAGCAAAGCACTTTCCTTATTATTGATTGATGATAAAACAAAATTTTGTTTTATCGCTTTCGACCCTTCTTTGCCCCATATAGAGATTGAATAGCCCAAGCTATTTTGTTTGCCACTGAAATTTTGCAAATGGACATTTAAATGCCCTTCAAAAGTAAGTAAATATATTCGAAACATATAAAATGCAGTTAATCCTGCTGTGAAACAAGCTATTATCGCGAAAATGGGTGAATACAACCAACTATCATTAAGAATAATGTCTTTGGACCAAAAACAAGCAAGAGGTGGAATACCGCAAATGGAAAGTGTACCTAATAAAAAGGTAGTTTTTGTAATTGGCACATATTTTGTTAAGCCTCCCATAAGAGCCATATTCTGACTTTTATCTGGCGAATATCCAATAATGGTTTCCATTGAGTGAATAATCGATCCGGATCCTAAAAATAATAATGCTTTCGAATAGGCATGCGTAATTAAATGAAATAAAGCAGCTCGATAAGATCCCATACCTAAAGCTAACATAGTATAACCCAATTGAGACATTGTAGAATAGGCTAAACTTTTCTTAATATCTTTTTGAGCAAGAGCCAAAGTGGCTCCGAATAGTATTGTTATTATACCTACCAAAGAAATCAAATTCATTACGTAAGGTAGAGTGGTAAAAAGAGGAAGAAATCGAGCTACAAGAAAAATTCCCGCTGCTACCATAGTAGCAGCGTGGATAAGAGCTGAAATAGGAGTAGGCCCTTCCATAGCATCGGGTAACCATACATGAAGGGGGAATTGTGCCGATTTCGCAACTGCACCGACGAATAATAGGGAGGCACACAAAGTAAGAAATTCGGAATTGACTCCATCATTAGCAATTAAGTTATTGGTTATTTCGAACAAATCCCGAAATTCGAAACTACCCGTTATAAAATAAAAACCTAGGATTCCTAATAATAAACCAAAATCCCCTACACGATTAGTTACAAAGGCTTTTTGGCAAGCATTTGCCGCAATTGGTCGTGTGAACCAAAACCCTATTAATAAATAGGAACACATTCCAACCAATTCCCAAAAAATATAAATTTGTATCAAATTGGAACTAGTAACTAATCCCAACATGGAAGCATTGGAAAAACTCATATAAGCAAAAAATCTCAAATAGCCTTGATCATGAGACATATAATTGTCACTATAAATAAGAACCATTATTCCAACAGTAGTAATTAATATTAACATAATGGACGTAAGTGGATCGATCAAGTAACCAAATTCTAAAGAAAAATCATTATGGATAGTCCAGGACCATACGTATTGATATATAAAACTGCCATTCATTTGTTGAATAGACAGATCGGCTGAAAAAATCATAATGATACTTAGTAATAAAATACTAGGAAAGGCCCATATACGACGAAGACTTTTTGCTGCTGTAGGGACAACGAGAAGTCCGATTCCTATTGCTATAGGAACTGGAAGTGGAACCCAAGGTATGATCCATGCATATTGAGATGTATATGCCATAAGAAATTTTTTTTTTTTTTTTTTTTTTATTGTTTCCAATTCACCAGTTTTTATCTCTTTCGGAAAGAGAAAGTAATAAAAAAAAATCAAGATATCAAAGAGTTCAAATATAATTTGAAATTGTAATCATTATGATTTTTTATTCTTTCAAAAGATAAATATTTCAACTATTCAAATCAAGAAGTTACTATTGGTCAAATGATAAGATAAAGTCATTGGAAAAAATTACTAGTTAGTGATTAACTAAGATATTTAGAAAAATAGAAAATATAAGATTATAAACCATTCCATTATTATGATTACGAAAATTTATATCTCTAAAAATATCTACTAAAAATATCTATAGAATAGGGAAAAATAATTATATCAAAAAGTAAAATGAAAGTATTTGATTCTAGTATGAATCATAATATCCGCCAAGAACTTAACCAGATAAACAGAAAAAACTTTATTATTTTAATAAAATTATCCGGAATCATTAACTAATTAGTTGTGGAACTCATTGAGTTGCTTACGCTCCTTCCAACCAATCAAATAAATTTTGTTTATGGGAACTCTAGGAGATCTGTCATTTTGTTATCCTTGACCTCAGTTCTAATATAACTGAAATAAGAAAGTACGAAAAATGTTCTTTATTTTCAAGTCAGGTATCTCTTAACCAATTAACTACTAACTCATTCTAATTTTAGAATTTTTTTTAGGTATACTTTCTTAATCAATTAGAATTACTAGAAATCAATTTTAAATTACAATAGATTTTGTAAAAAGTAGGTAAGGGTTCTGAAACTTTTCGATTAATTTTTTAAAATTAAATGTAACACGACGAGAATATCCGGAGATTCAAAATTAAAACCTTTTTGATTCTTTTATTATTAAAAAAAGCAATTCAATTTTTATAGCAGTAGAACCCGCTGAAACAGATCCGAATAAAGAGCCATAATATAATTTATATTTCGAATTTTGAACAATAGATGTCTTTCACATTTAACTATAATAAAGAGTAACCTCTTCATTTTTGAATGGCAGTTCCAAAGAAACGCACTTCTCTGTCAAAAAAGCGTATTCGTAAAAACATTTGGAAAAAAAAAGCGTATTGGGCGGCGGTAAAAGCATTTTCATTAGCAAAATCTATTTCTACCGGGAAGTCAAAAAGTTTTTTTTGCGCGACAAACAAGTAATAAAGTTTTAGAATAATCTAAATTGATATGAGTCGATGAATTGGCTAATTGAATTTAACAATTTAGTAAGAGGAATCTTACTCATTAACTAATATTCTTATTTTGAACTGATCAATAGAAAATTTTATTTGATTTTGTGATATGTAGAATAAAAATTTTTAAGTCCAAGATACGGGGGTTTTATCTCTATGTAGGTTTTTGCAGGATGGGGATTATAATCTTCCCCATCGATTTTCAAAAAAAAAAATTTTTGAGTTCTCCGCTTGGATTGAGAACAGACCTTTCTAGTTCCAATTGTTACATTCCAGAAGAGCTTAACTTAAACTGCACGAAAAACCATGACATTGTTAAAACAAAACTATCACCATTCCATAACTAAAGATTCTTCAACGTTCAAATCTAAATTATTTTTTACTTTTTCAAGAATATTGCATTGAATTGGCTCTTTCAATCTCGACGATTGAATGTGGATGAGCTATTATAATTTCGATCACGCCGCTATGGTGAAATCGGTAGACACGCTGCTCTTAGGAAGCAGTGCTAGAGCATCTCGGTTCGAGTCCGAGTGGCGGCATCTTCGAAAAGAAATAGAATAAATCCTATAATGAATTCAATTCCAAATTTACATTCTATCGTTGAAAGACCTTTTTTTGGTTAGGATTTCTTTTTATGATATTTTTGACTTTAGAACATATATTAACTCATATCTCTTTTTCGATTATTTCTATTTTAATTACAATTTATTTGGTGACCTTATTAGTCCATGAAATGGTAGGATTGTTTAATTCGTCAGAAAAAGGACTGATAGTTACCCTTTTCTGTATAACAGGAATTTTAGCTATTCGTTGGGTTTATTCTGGGCATTTCCCTTTAAGTAATTTATTTGAATCATTAATGTTCCTTTCATGGAGTTTTTCCATTATTCATATGGTTCCCTATTTTACGAACCAAAAAAATCATTTAAGTGCAATAACCGCACCAAGTGCTATTTTTACCCAAGGCTTTGCTACTTCAGGTCTTTTAACTGAAATGCATCAATCCACAAAATTAGTACCCGCTCTCCAATCACAGTGGTTAATGATGCACGTAAGTATGATGGTATTGAGCTACGCAGCCCTTCTATGTGGCTCATTATTATCAATAGCTCTTATAGTAATTACATTTCGAAAAAATGTAAAAATATTTGGTAAAAACAAAAATATCTTAATTGGTCCATTTTCCTTTGGCGTGATTCAATATGTGAATGAAATAAACAATGTTTTACGAAACACTTTTTTTATTTCATTTAGAAATTATCATAGGTATCAATTGATTCAACAATTGGATTGTTGGAGTTGTCGTGTCATTAGTCTAGGGTTTATCTTTTTAACCATCGGTATTCTTTCAGGAGCAGTATGGGCTAATGAGGCATGGGGATCATATTGGAATTGGGATCCCAAGGAAACTTGGGCATTTATTACTTGGACTATATTCGCAATTTATTTACATACTCGAACAAATAAAAATTTGCAAGGCGTAAATTCTGCAATTGTAGCTTCTATGGGATTTCTTATAATTTGGATATGCTATTTTGGGGTAAATCTATTAGGAATAGGGTTACATAGTTATGGTTCATTCACACTAACCTCTAATTGAAGAAAAGATCTTACGAGTACAATACATAACATAGGAATCTCGTTTATAACGAGAGTTCGTAGGAGTTTTTGAGAACCATAAACATAAAATAGTTATTCACAAGGTTCTCAAAAACTCCTAATTATCTAATTAAAATCAAAAATTTTATTAGAATTTTCTTATTATCTTATTGTGTGTGTGTTTTTATTAAATTTATTTTGCATTTTTTATTTTATTGTATGTATTATTGATGAAAACTATCTATAAAAATAATTAGATAAAATAGCTTCTACCTTGTCAACTGATAGTGCAAAAACAAAATCCGGATAAATACCAATACCTATTACGGGTAGAAGGATACAGATCGAAACAAATAATTCTCGTGGTCCAGAATCTAATAAATTTGATATTGGAACATTAAATTGCTTGTATCCATAGAAAATCTGGCGTAACATCGATAATAAATAAATAGGAGTTAATATCATTCCAATTGCCGTTACAAACGTAATTAAGATTTTTGGCATTAAAAAGAATTTTTGACTAGTTATTATACTAAAAAATACTATCAATTCCGCAACAAAACCGCTCATTCCTGGCAATGCAAGAGAAGCCATTGAGAAACTACTGAACAGTGTAAAAATTTTTGGCATCGGGATAGCTATTCCCCCCATTTCGTCGAGATAAACAAGACGTATTCTATCGTAACTCGTTCCTGCTAAGAAAAAAAGTGCAGCACCGATAAATCCATGAGAAATCATTTGCAAAATGGCCCCGTTGAGTCCCGTATCCGTTATGGAACTAATTCCTATAATTGTGAAACCCATATGAGATACGGAAGAATAGGCAATTCTTTTTTTTAAATTACGTTGACCGGGAGATGTTGAAGCTGCATAGATTATTTGAAAAATGCCCATTATGATCAACCAGGGAGAAAATAAAGAATGCGCGTGGGGTAATAATTCCATATTGATCCGAACCAATCCATACGCTCCCATTTTTAATAAGATTCCGGCTAAAAGCATACAGGTACTGTAATGTGCTTCTCCATGGGTATTCGGTAACCATGTATGTAGGGGTATGATCGGCAGTTTGACAGCATAAGCAATAAAAAATCCAAAATAGAATATGATTTCTAATGCTATAGGATAGGATTGATTGGCTGAGGTTTCAAAATTTAATGTTGGTTCATTGGAACCATATAAACCCATACCTGGAACTCCCATTAAGAGAAAAATCGAGCCTCCTGCCGTGTACAAAATAAACTTTGTAGCTGAGTACAAACGTTTCTTCCCTCCCCACATGGCTAGAAGTAGGTAGACAGGAATTAATTCTAACTCCCACATGATGAAAAAAAGTAAAAGATCTCGAGAAGAAAATGATCCTATTTGACCACTGTACATTGCTAACATCAGGAAATGGAACAATCGCGAATCCCGAGTAACTGGCCAAGCCGCTAAAGTAGCTAAAGTAGTAATGAATCCTGTCAGTAAAATGGGTCCTATGGAAAGTCCATCGATTCCGAGTCTCCAGTGAAAATCAAAAAAATTAATCCATTTGAAATCCTGTTCCAATTGGATTAATGGATCGTCCAATTTAAAATGATAAGAAAATGCATAGGTGGTTAAAAGGAGTTCTAATAAACAAATAGAAATAGTATACCACCTGATTACCTTATTGCCCCTATGGGGCAAAAATAAAATTGAGGAACCCGCCAATATCGGAAAAATAACAATTATTGTTAACCAAGGAAAAGAATTCGTGGTAAAGACAAGATACGCTTTGGCCAGAAAACCCCGTACCTCTAAAATCATTATATATCGTTTTTGAGAGTACGGGGTTTTGTCGGTAAAGAGAAATCAAATGGGTGTAAGTGGAGTTTTTTGCAACGTATCAATAAGTCAATAAGCTAGCCCCATACTGCGGGTTGTCTCATGCCATAAATAAACCCGTACACTCAAGAAATCTGTTGGACAGGCGGATTCACACCTTTTACAACCTACACAGTCCTCTGTTCTTGGGGCCGAAGCAATTTGCTTAGCTTTACATCCGTCCCAGGGTATCATTTCTAATACATCTGTGGGGCAGGCTCGTACACATTGAGTACACCCTATACATGTATCATAAATCTTTACTGAATGTGACATTGGATCTATAAAATTTTTGAACGTCATAAATTTTCGATCTAGTAAATTAGTAAATGAGTCATAGATTTATACACCAGACGAATCAATGATTTAGATTTACCAGAACTTGTTTGTAATCAATCTACTTCTGGATCTGCTCATGAGAGAAGGCCAAGATACTTTGATTTCTTACGTTTTAGCAAAAACGGTCATAGGTTTCTGGTTTATACCGCACATGTTAATTTGAATTAGTGAATATTCCTTATTTTTTATTTATATGTAAATACCTATGACTATTTATTGCTCATTACTATTTATTTAGCAAATTCGATTGATTGATACGAGTTGATTTTATGTTACGATGAATTGATGAAACAATAGCTAAGCCAATAGCTGCTTCAGCGGCTGCAATAGCTATAACAAAAATCGAGAAAATGTCTCCTTTTAATTGGCGACTATCAAATAAATCAGAAAATGTTACGAAATTCATATTAACCGCATTCAGTATAAGCTCAAGACACATAAGTGCTCTTACCATATTTCGACTTGTAATCAATCCATAGATGCCGATGGATAATAAATAGGCACTTAAAACAAGTACATGTTCGAGCATCATTGAACTACTCCTCATCAATTCAATCTCGATTCATTTCAATATGAACAATAATTCAATCGATTCGATTGACTAGAATATAACAAGTCCATAATAAAGAAAAGTATTGGTAATAGATCGAACTAAAACATTGACCTTTTAATACATGAAGAATCTTAAAATTAAAATGGAATTGAAGGAAAATAGAGGAGATAAGACAGAACAACTGAAGTCCTTTTTTCGTATTTATTACTTTACTGACGAGCCATAGCAATTGCACCGATCAAGGCAACTAAAAGAATTATAGAAATAAGTTCAAATGGAAGAAAGAAATCTGTTGATAAATGAATTCCAATTTGTTGACCATTATTTATCAAATCTTGCTCTATAATTTGGTTTGATCTTGTGGTCCAAATAATACCGTACCATGACGTATCTGAGATAGTAGTAATTAGTGAAACTAAAATACTTGTACAAACCAGTGAAGTGATCCCATCTCCAACGGTCCAAAGATGGAAATCGTTATAATATTCTGAGCCATTCATGAACATAACAGCAAATACAATTAAGACATTTATGGCACCCACATAAATAAGAAGTTGTGCAGCAGCTACAAAATGGGAGTTCGATAGAATATGAAATAAGGATATACACGCAAGAACCAATCCCAATGAAAAGGCAGAATAAATTGGATTGGTAAATAATACTACTCCTAAACCGCCGACTATAAGACCCAACCCTAAAAATACTAAAAGAAAATCATGTATTGGCGCAGGTAAATCCATTATATGTAAAAGAGGAGAGAATTAAATTCGAAATGTTTCATGACCTTATTGACCAGACCAGGAAAAAAGACATTACCCTATTTTTTTTTTACGTTCTTAATAGAAATTGAATTAAATACGATACTATAAGGGGTGTTGGTTGCTGTAGATATACTTATTAATTTTAATTGCATCCCGTTTCTCTATACGAAAAAGGGCCGTTCTGAATTGAATTTATCGATTTTATATATTCTATATATTTTTTTTTATAAAAAAAAAATACAAATATAGAATATTTTTTCCGATTTTGAAATCATCACAGAACAGATATATGAATATATTTTCTTTTCAATACAAAGCACGTCATGAGTCTCACTAATCTTTGATTAGCATTCTGAGTTATTGACTAAGCAAAATGAAAGAAGTTTCGTTCCTTTAGAGCAAAACAGAATTTTAAGAAGTGGTAATTGTTATTGAATCGAGAGTTTTACCCGTGGTTTTTTATTGGAGTTGAATTCATAATTGTTTGGATTGTGTAATCTCCAATTATTGACATAGGTAACCGACCCAAAGCAATTTGATTATAATTCAATTCGTGACGATTATAAGTAGAAAGTTCATATTCTTCAGTCATTGATAAACAGTTTGTTGGACAATACTCGACGCAGTTACCACAAAATATACAGATTCCGAAATCAATACTGTAATTAAGCAATCGTTTCTTTCGAATATCAGTTTCCAATTTCCAATCAACAACGGGTAGATCGATAGGGCATACACGAACACATACTTCACAAGCAATACATTTATCAAATTCAAAATGTATTCGACCGCGGAAACGTTCCGATGTGATCAATTTTTCATAAGGATATTGAATAGTTATAGGTAAACGATTTGCGTGGGATAAGGTAATCATAAAACTTTGACCAATATACCTTGCTGCTCGGACTGTTTGTTGACCATAATTCAAGAACCCGGTTACCATAGGGAACATATCGTGAATATCTATAAATAATTTAATGTTTCTTTCTCTTGGTTTAGAAAAGTTTTGAATTGAAAATATCCTATGTCTTCACAGTGAAAGCAGTTGAGAAGAAGTTGTCAATAATAGATTACCTAAAGAAACAGGTAAAAGAAATTTCCACCCAAGATTCAATAGTTGGTCCATTCTCATCCTAGGTAAAGTCCACCTTGTTGTGATAGGAATGAATAAGAACAAAAAAGCTTTAGCTAATGTAATAAAGAGACCTATTGTCGTTTCAAAGACTCCGCGCACTTCATTAATTCCCCAAAGATCTGGCATAAATATGTACGGAATAGAGAGATTCCAACCGCCCAAGTAAAGAACTGTTACAAATAATGAAGAAACTAATAGGTTTAGATAGGAAGTAACATAAAATAAACCAAATTTTATACCGGAATATTCGGTTTGATAACCCGCAACTAATTCTTCTTCTGCTTCTGGTAAATCAAAAGGTAATCTCTCACATTCTGCTAGGGAAGAAATTAGAAAAACCATAAACCCTATAGGTTGACGCCATAGATTCCACCCCCAAAAACCATATTTTGACTGCGCCTCGACTATATCAACTGTACTTGAACTGTTAGATAATCATAGTCGATGATAACATCACTGGTCTCATCGCTATTGCAAAACCGTACATGAGACTTTGGCTTCATACGGCTCCCCCATGGCCACAAATAAATATAAGGACTGAATTTTTTCGATATGTTTTGTTTGTAGAGTAGATCGGGTAAAGATACATCGGAGAGTCCAAAATTAGACCAATGCAATTCTGTCTGCTATAAATATATAAATAACAAAAAAGCGCTTCTGAATTGATCTTATCCTTTAGAATTTAAATTGGTCTTTGTTCAGTAATAACTCAATCCTTAAATAAAATACTCATAAAAAATTCAACTTATATCTTTTAATTACGAAAAAAATTCGACATTCTATTAGTTCTTGTATCATGATAAGAATTCTATCTGTATTAATACGGATAAATAAATAATTTTTTTTTTTTTTTTTCATTGGAAATGCACTCCATTTCTTTCGTTCTTATTCTTCTTTCTCAAAGAAATCTAAAGAAAATAAAGGATTACTTCGTTCCTGATAGTACTTTCTTTAATCAGTGGATAGGAGCATACTCTGGATCGGGATCGTGGGGAAGTACTGCTCGATTGTTTCTACTAACTTAAAGCCCCCTTAGGATTCCTTTTTTGCGGAAATACCCTTTAAGGATAACTTACATTATCTCCATTACAAATCCTTTGTGTACCTTGGTATTCCTAACCGTCCACTAATTTTTTCTCGACCCCCGGTATGGTACTACAAACAATAGTAAAAAAAAAAGACTCCATACAGGTTAATCGTTTATACCCGCTTCAAACTACGGTGAATAATTCACCAATTCTGGGGATTCTGTTGCTTATATTTACTTTTTAAAAATTCTTGTACCTAGGGAATGAGACTCAAATTTTTACTGCCAATTTATAAGCTGTTTTGTTTCACTCATATTACTATCTGGTTTAGTTCATCGCTCTGAATGATGAATACAAAATAAATATTTTTATTCAATAGGTTCAATCTTTTTCCTAGAATGAAAAAAAATAGGTAAAGTAAAAAAGAGCGAATGTTCTAACGAATCGCACGTAGAGAAATTGATAAAACACATGGAGTTAATGGTATTTCATAACTAATCGATTGAGCAGCAGCTCGGAGACCACCTAAAAAGGAATATTTATTATTCGATCCATATCCTGACATAAGAAGTCCAATAGGGGCAATACTTGAAATTGCAATCCATAAAAAAACACCGATACTGAGATCGGCTAGAACAAGGTGATAGCCAAAAGGAATTACTGAATAACTTAGTAAAATGGATATAACCGCTATAGAAGGTCCGATACTGAATAAACGAATATCCCCTCTAGAGGGAAGAAGATCCTCCTTGAAAAGTAGTTTAGTCCCATCTGCTAGAGCTTGAAGAATTCCCCAAGGCCCTGCGTATTCGGGTCCAATACGTTGTTGTATCCCCGCAGATATTTGTCTTTCTAACCACACAATAACTAGTACCCCTATTAGGATTCCCGATAAAGGAGTAAAAATAGGAACAAGCAGCCCTATGAGTCCATAAACCTCTTTTAAGGATTCCGATCTGGAAAAAGAATTGATAGCTTGTTGTACTTTTGTCGTATCAATTATCATTTCAACGATCAACTTCTCCCATAATGATATCTATACTACCTAGTATTGTCATAATATCAGCCAATTTCATTCTTTTAACTAGCTGAGGAAGAATTTGCAAATTGATAAACCCTGGCGGACGAATTTTCCATCTCCAAGGAAAAACACTCTGATCTCCTATCAGAAAAATTCCCAATTCTCCCTTCGGGGCTTCTACTCTCACATAAAGTTCTTGTTTCGACAATTCAAAAGTGGGGGAAGGTTTTTTACTAATGAATCGATAATCAAAATCATTCCATTCGTAATCCCTTGCTCTATCAAAACGCCGTACCTCTAAATTCTCATAAGGCCCCCCCGGAATTCGTTCCAGAGCTTGTTGAATAATTTTTATAGATTCCGTCATTTCACTAATTCGGACTAAATAACGAGCTAATGAATCTCCTTCTTTTTGCCATTGTACTTCCCAATCAAATTCGTCATAACACTCATAATGATCAACTTTACGAAGATCCCATGGAATTCCGGAAGCTCGTAGCATGGGTCCGGATAAGCCCCAATTTATTGCTTCTTCTCCACTAATAAAGCCCACTCCTTCAACTCGTTCCAAAAATATAGGATTCTGCGTAATAAGATTTTGATATTCAATAATCCCTGTTAGAAAATAATCACAGAAATCCAAACATTTATCGATCCAGCCATGAGGTAGATCGGCAGCTACTCCCCCGATACGGAAAAAATTGTGCATCATTCGCATGCCGGTGGCAGCTTCGAATAGATCATATATCAACTCTCTCTCTCGAAAAATATAGAAGAAAGGGGTCTGCGCACCGATATCCGCCATAAAAGGGCCAAGCCATAACAAATGAGAAGCTATACGGCTCAATTCCAGCATAATGACTCTAATATAGCTGGCTCTTTTAGGTACTTGAATATTTCCCAACTGTTCCGGTGCATTTACCGTTATTGCCTCTGTAAACATAGTAGCTAAATAATCCCAACGTGTTACATAAGGCAGATATTGTATAATGGTTCGATTTTCTGCAATTTTTTCCATTCCTCTGTGTAAATAACCCAATACGGGTTCACAGTCAATAACATCTTCGCCATCAAGAGTAACAATGAGTCGAAGAACACCATGCATTGATGGGTGGTGAGGACCCATATTGACTATCATGAGATCTTGTCTTGTAGTTGGTACAGTCATATATTTTTCTCCGATTCATTATTCCATTAATTGCTGAAAACGAAGTTCATCAAAATGAATAAAATAATCTAATATAAATATAATAAATCAAATAATTTAAAATGAACTTAACGAGTTTTTGGCTCGCGAATATCCAATAGATTTATTAATTCTTTATAACGTACTCTATTTTTCTTTGACAAATAGGCCAGTAGCCGTTGACGTTTTCCCAGAATTTTCTGAAGACCTCTCTGGGATAAATAATCTTTTCTGTGCAATTCTAAATGTGAAGTAAGTCTGCGTAGCCTGTTGGTGAAACTGAATATTTGAAATTCAACAGACCCCCTATTTTCCTCTTTTTCTTCTTGCGAAATAACCGAGATGAATGAATTTTTTACCATAATTCTTTGCCCCTCCCTGTGTTTTTTATTTATTTTTTTTACAAATATGGATTTTAGCGATCTGTAATAATAATTCATTTTAATTTGTTATACACAATAAATATAAATTAATCTGGATTTATTCATATACTTCTTTTTTTTTTTTATTAATATTAAATTAATAAATCCAATTTTTCAATTTTCGAATATAAATACAAAAAGAGGATAGATGCTCAATTTTGCACCCCAAAATTTGGATCTAAGATGAGAGGATTCCCCCAATTCATTTCTGATCTGATAAAATCATTGAATCAGTATCATGTACCATAATGTAACAAGTGTTACATTATGGTACATGATCCATAAGAAGTGTATCATCAACTACGCGGATACATGTGTATTCTTAACATACTGAAACGACTACCATTATAGGTATCAAACCAATAGCGATTCATGCAAGCTAAATCTTCTAATCGATAATTTGGCCAAAGAAACAATTTTAACTTCATCAAATTTTTTGTATCTTTATCAAGATGCCGTCCTTTATTAAAAAATGGGACACAGTTACTTTCATTGTTACCATTGCAAAATACTGTATTTCTATCCCCAACATTTACATTCTTCGAATTTAAACAAATTCGAATTCTCAATTCTCTACGACGTTTAGGAGATAAAATATTTTCAAGAACAAGCCAATCATAATGATTTTTGTCTTTATTCCTAAAAAACCTTTGATGTCGTGCAATGGATTTATCAAGACCCCACCTAGTAACATTTCGTTTTTTCTTATTTCTTTTTTCCCAATTTCTTTTTATCTTATCAACATTGCTTTTTTCTTGGTATCCTCGATTAGTTTGGTACTTATTTTTATGTATCAGTGAAATAGCTAGGATTTGATACATAATAAATTTCTCATCCCAATTTATAGATATCCGATTTGGTTCAACAAGCAATGTTCCGTTTTTTAGTAATTTTGCAACAGTTAAAGTTTTCGCATTTGGCACTACATCCATACTAAGTTCGCCTCTTCTAATAGAGGCTATGGCAATTTTCTTTGGGTTTTCCAATCTAAGCAGTAGACAAAATACTCTGATATTATTGATCATTTTTTCAGTCACAAGATCATCCCATTTTAATTGAAAACCATAAAACCTTTTCAGGAAAAAATCTAATTCCACTATTACAGCGAGCATAGATGGCTTTTTCTTTTTGGTTTTGGGTTTTTGACTGTCTGATCCTCCCGCATTATCTTTTTTCTTTTCTTCTTTATCTTTTTTTTCTTGGTTTGATGAATCCGATCCCTGATTCCCCTTTTTTTGTGTCTCTGATTGAATATTTCCTTGTACTGGCTTCTTTTTTTTAGTTTCTAATTTGTTTTGATTAGAGAATATCTGCTGAAAGTCATTTTTTTGTTCTTCTTCGAGATTGTTTTGTGAACCAAGGTTATCATTTCCATTTAAATTTAAAGTAAGGGAATTTATTGGGATGATCCAAGGTTGCATCCTATATGCATCATAAAGTGACACTAATTCTGGGAAAAACCAATCGTCCATATCAGATATAGGCTTATATTGTATTTCTTCATTCATTTTCATCCAGTTAAAGGAAGTTATTGTTGGATTGGCTAGGTTGATTTTTTTACGAATCAAGCTAGAAAAAGAATCCTTCTTATCACTTTGCTCAATTATTTGATAATAATTAGCCAGAGTTTTTTTATTTTTTTTATAAACAGTGACCTCACTTTCCATATTTGTCCAGCGCTTAATATTGATTTTTGTTTTAAAAGAAAAATCCAAAAATTTCCAATCAAAATATTTTCTATCCAAATTTCGATTCGTATCAGAATTTTCTATTAGATAATTATTAAGAGATATATCTACCGGCATATAAACATTTTTAGGATTAGACGTGTTGTAATTATCGAGAAACTCTTCGTCTTCATTTCTTGATCTGAAAAAATATGAGTCCTTCTTATCTTTATAATGAAGCCAGTTATGGGCTAAACGATCATATTTGTAGTTTTTCAATTTCTTTTTTTGATTCAGTATTGAATCCACTGCAAAATTTTTGTGTTTCTCGTAATGAATTAATTGGTCTTTTTCATCTAAATCAAAATTTGGTGATTTTTTAGTTTGACCTATACAACTTTGATGAATTTTTTTTTGCCATTTTTTCGCTAATAATCGAGACCAGCTAGTCTGAGATATAATGTATTGATAGGGATAATGTTTTAACGCGTTTTTCCATTGTCTTTTAAAGGAATTCTTTATTCTATCCTTAAGAAAAAGAAGTTTTCCCTGATATTGAAGTACAGATCTCAAGTGATTTGTGTTAAAACCTGAGGTTTGGGATAATTTGTAAAAAACATATGCCTGTGACAAGGAAGCTGGTTCAGAAAAAATAGGTGAATTTTTTTTACTAATATTAGTATTAGAAAATAATTTTTTTATAGTCGAAATAAAACGAATTGTATTTTGATTTGTTTCATCAATTCTTTCTTGATTTATTTTTTCGGTGAAATTATTTTTATCAAAAATTTTGTTTTTTAATTCAAGTAATTTAAGAAAGAGTTTTACAACGATTTTTATAATTTTTATTTTTTCTTTAATTTTTTTTTGAATAGATAAAAGAATCTCTATGTAAAGCCTTTCAATAAAAATTTGTAAAAAATAATAACATTTACGTTTTAATCGGGTACTTCTTCTTTTTAATATTTTTAATATATGCCAAATATCTTTCGGTGATTCTAATCTCTTATCATCACAACTCATTTCATTAGGACTAATGTTTATATCAGGAATTTGTAATATTTTGTTCTTGTCTTTTTTGATTTTTTCGATTTGATTTCTAATTATATTTGTCCTATCGGACACATCCTTTATTTTTTTTACAGTCGGTGAATAATTTATCCAATCCACGGATTTAATAGACGATTCATTAAAAATCTGATTACTTATTATATCATTTTCTTGATTTGTATTTATACTCGCTTCTTTTATTTCCAATAAAGGAATTGGACTTAGTTTTGGAGATTCTTTATTTAAAAATAGAAATATTTTTAAATAAAGAATCCTTTGTGTTTTTTCTTTTACAACTAAGAGTTTTTTTTTTATTTCTTTCAAAACAGGTTTAAAAAAGGAAGGTCGTTTTCGGGGAGAACCAAAAGGACGTTCAGCTTCCAGTCCCCAAATTGTTAAAAAACAAAAATCATCTCTTTTTCTCTTCTTTTTCATTGGATCTCTATGATCCAACTCTACTTTAGCTCCATGCCAAGGTTCCAGGCAGAAAGGAAATAAAATCTTTATCTGAATACCATCTGTTAACCAATCTTTCGGAAATTCATTTTCTGACAATTGAACACCATTATAAGTGCATTTAACATGCATTTCGTTATGCCACGCTTTCCAATCCTTGCGCCATTCGGGAATTTGAAATAATAACATACGGCCAACATTTTTAATTATTATTAATGAGGGTAATACGATATATTTTCTAAGAATTGATTGGGTTAGTAACAAACAACCTCGCAGTGGTTGAGCATAATCAGTATTATCCCACATTTCCGATATTCTTACTCGCTCATCCTCCGCTCTTTTTTCAGCTTGTTTTCTTTTTTCTTTTGTTTCTTGCGTTTTAGAATTTTCAATTTTTGATTCCCTGACTTTTTTTATTCTTATCCAATTTCTGAAAAAAAAATTAAGTAGTTTTGAAATACCAAAATAAGAAAAAAAAGTTATGTCTCCTCTGTCCAAAAAAAGTGGGGAACGCACTCTTGGTTGAAACAAACCCAAAATAGCGGTTTTACTTCGTTGAGCGCGCGTGGATCCCATGATTAGATCTCGGTTATAATCCGATTGTAGTGCATAACGTGTCAAATATAGTTCCTCTGGCTCATCCTTCTTTTCTTTATCGTTATCCTGATTACTAGTATTCTCTGTAGTATTACTTGTATTCCCAATAGTAGTATTGGTAGTTGTCTCGGTAGTAGTACCGGTGGAAGGAGTCGTCTTATCCTTCTCGTCCTCGTCCTCGTCCTCGGTCTCAGTATAAACTAATACGTATTTTGATTTGCGGGAACGAATACTGGCCTCCGGTTTTGCTTTTTCTTCTCCTTCTTTTTCTTCTCCTTCTTTTTCTTCTCYTTCTTTTTYTTCTTYTYCTTYTTTTTCTTTTTTTTCTTYTCCTTCTTTTTCTTTTTTTTCTTTTTCTTCTTTTTCTTTTTCTTCTTTTTCTATCTTCAGTCGTTCTTCCACTTCGAACTCGTCAAGCAATTTGTATGACCATCGAGGAACCTTTTTTTCAATTTCTTTTGTTTGATCATTAGGAATTTCATTATCAACTTTTGCTTCTTCTTCTTCTTCTTCAAGGAATTCCTCTCCTAGTTCCCCTTCATCTTCATATAGCTGCTCTGCAAATTCGTCAAAATCTTGAGTAAGGAAAACAAAAAGTTTATTTTCACAAATGTTTTTTTTAGAATCTTCCATTGAGGTGATTAAAAGACTGTCCGTGCCTGAGTGTGAATCCACATTTTTTATTGTCCCGCGATGGGGTCCGTTCAAAAAAGGATCATACAATTTAGGTAAGCATTTTTGTTCAGTTTCATCATTGTATAAGTATAATCTAGTCCTTTTTTCGAGTATATCTGGATCAAAAGACTCTTTATCTAGTGCTTTATCTAGTGCTTCGATTCGATTGGCAAATTCGTTGCTTAGATTGTTTCGTTTTTGCTCATTGGTATGGACCCAATGATTATATAGCTCTTCTTCGGATACTTTTCCTGTCGTGCACAAAAACAGCTTTTTGC